GGTTGGAGAGGGGCGAAAAAACGGGTTTTAGAGGTGTTTTTACACAAAATTGACTTTTTTAAAAAAAATTTTTTTTTTTTTTTATGTGAATTTAATGTAACTTTTTAGAAACTGGGCTTAAAATTTGATCTTGTGAACAATGTTCTCCTTTTTTTTGATTTTTTTATACTTTTATTATATAATATTATATATATATATATTATTTAATACAATATATTAAATACCTAATTAATATAATATTTTAATTAATCTTATATTTATTTAATAATAAAATATTTTAATATTATTATCAATTTATATTAATGTTAGAAAAAGATTTAACTACGTTCAAGATTTTAATAATGAATATAATTAAATATCTAAATAACAGACCTATATAAACCTCTGGGAGAGAGGGATTTATTAATTAATTAAATTTTAATTTTAATATTATACCCAAATTAATTGTTATTTAATAAACTATTTTTATATGTTATTAAACATATATTTTTATATTAAATTAAAAATTTAAATAATATACCTATATATATATATATATAAAATTGAGAGGGAAACAAATACAAATATAAATAATGAGTCCATTTTAAATTAAAGTACAATAAAATAATGTATAATTAAATTAAGGAATTTAATCATAAAATAAAACTTATAGTTTTAGTCTAAAAAATAAGGTATAAAATTAACACAAAACAGTTAAAAAATATTTATAAAAATTAATTTTTAAGGTTAATTTATTAGAAAATTACTTAAAGCACTATAGATATCTTTTTTTTAAAAAACTAAAAAAAAAAAAGATATCTATAAGTTGTACCTTTAATATTTATTCTTTTATACATTTAAATATAAATTATAATTTATTAGATATCTGAAATGATTATATTATAGAGCTATTTATTTTGGGCCCGAATTTTTTTTTTCTTTTCTAGATTTTAGGGATTTATTAGTGATTATTTATAGATTCAAAAAATTTTTTTTAAAATTATAGGTTAATTTCTGACGAAAATTATAAAGGGCTTTATTAAAAAAAAGATTAATATTGTAATTTTTAAAAAATTCTATAATTTTAATGTCAAAAAAAAAAATCGGTTAGTTAAATTATACTATTATTTTTTTAGGGAATATTATTTATTGTTTACTATTAAAATGTAAATAATGATAATAAAAAAATAAATTTTGATAAAAATATTATAAAAATTATTAATAATATATTTATTAAGGATTTTTTTAATTTATTAGGGAAGATTATTTTAAAAGAAATATAAATTTATTTATATAAGGGAAAGCTTTTAAAATAATGAATAAATTAAAAAAAAATTAAAATTAATAAATATAAGGGAAATTATTAAATAATAAATAGGATATTTTTAAAAAAAGAATAATTAATTATAAATTAAAATAATTTTGAAAAAAAAATTGTTTAAGGGTTAACTAATAGATTTTTGTAAATTTTGACTTTTTTTACCTCTCTCGAAGAGGAATGAGGGTGGTTAAGTAAAAAGGGTTTCACTTCATTGAAAGTTTTAGTATCAGTTAATAGGATAATTAATGTTTTGATTTTTTAAAAAAGTTTTATTCTTGCTTATAAATTTATTATTAATATATTTTACATGTAAATTTTTGTGAGGTTATATAATTTATCTTAAAGAAAAATTAATTTTGAAAAATCACAGTATTTGATTTTAACTGTTAAAAAAATTTAGAATTAGTAATATTATATAGTATTGGTAAATATCGTGCCAGCCACCGCGGTTATACGAAAGATACAAATAAATTTTATTAGAATATAGTTAATTATTTTTTTTGAGTTATTTTATAAATTATTGAGTGAAATTTTATTTTATAGTAAACTTTAAAAGAAAAAAAATGAAACTATGAAATTTGAGCTATAAACTAGGATTAGATACCCTATTATTTTAAAAGTAAAAAATAAATTTCTAGAGTAGTAATAGTTATTATCTTGAAACTTAAAGAATTTGGCGGTGTTTTAGTCTTTTCAGAGGAACCTGTTCCGTAATCGATAATCCACGTTAAACCTTACTTAATTTTATAGTATGTATACCGTCGTCATCAGAATGTCTTAAAAGAGATTAAATTTTCTTAATATAAAATTATATTTAATGTCAGATCAAGGTGCAGTTTATATTTAAGTGGTAATGGGTTACATTAATTATATTTATATGAATTAAAAATTGAAATATTTTTATGAAAGTGGATTTGATAGTAAATAAATAAATATAGTTTTATTGATTTTAGCTCTAAAACATGCACACATCGCCCGTCGCTCTCGTTATTTAAAATGAGATAAGTCGTAACATAGTAGACGTACCGGAAGGTGTGTCTAGAAAGACAAATTAGAGCTTGATTAGTAAAGTATTTCATTTACATTGAAAAGTTGTCGTGCAAATCGATTTAATTTGATAAAAAAATATTATTAAGTTTGTTTGATGATTTAATTTTTTAATAAAATCAATTTTATTGAATAAAAAATTTTAGTAGAGGTTATTGAAAAAATAATTTAAATAATAATTAATTAGTATTGTAAAAGAAGATTGAAATATTTGAAAATAATTTAATTTAAAAGTAAATTTATAAAATTGTACCTTGTGTATCAGGGTTTATTAATTATAATATAAAAATTTATATTTCCCGATTTTAAGAGATCTAATAAAATATATTAGTTTACGTATTATAGTAATTAAAAATATTTTATTTGAAATGAAACGTTATTCGTTCTTAAATATATCTGGTTTTTTAAGAAATAAATTTAATTTATATAATAAAGAGTATTTATTTATTTATCTAAATAAATGATTTTTGTTATAAATATTTTAAGGGATTAGCTTTAGAATATAATCTATAATAATTTTAAATTTATAATAATTATAGGCTTAGAAATAGTCATTAATAAAAAAAATGTTATAATTTATTTTATAATTTAATATTATTTTTATCTATTTAGATTTTTTATTAAAATATAATTTATAATAAAGATAAATTAGTAATAATGATAAAATTAGTATAATAATTTGTATAGATATAATTAATTTAAAGATTAAATTAAGGAACTCGGCAAATAAATACTCGCCTGTTTAACAAAAACATGTCTTTTTGATAATAATTTAAAGTCTAATCTGCCCACTGATAATTTAAAGGGCCGCGGTATTTTGACCGTGCAAAGGTAGCATAATAATTAGTCTTTTAATTGAGGGCTAGAATGAATGATTGAACGAGGTATTAACTGTCTCAATTTAAAGAAATTTGAATTTAACTTTTAAGTCAAAAGGCTTAAATAAAATTAAAGGACGAGAAGACCCTATAGAGCTTTATATTTATATAATAATTAATTTATAGAAATTTTTAATTTTTATTAAATAAAATATTTTGTTGGGGTGACAAGAAGATTTAAAAAACTCTTTTTATTTTTAAACATTAATTAATGAATTATTGATCCACTTTTAGTGATTAAAAGACTAAGTTACCTTAGGGATAACAGCGTAATCTTTTTTAAGAGTTCTTATCGACAAAAAGGGTTGCGACCTCGATGTTGGATTAAGGGTTATTTTTGGGTGTAGAAGTTCAAAGTTTAGGTCTGTTCGACCTTTGAATCCTTACATGATCTGAGTTCAGACCGGCGTAAGCCAGGTCGGTTTCTATCCTTAATTATATGTAAATATTTTAGTACGAAAGGACCAAATATTTAGAATAATTCTTTTATATTGAATATTAATAATATTGTTTTGGCAGATTAGTGCAATAAATTTAGAATTTATATATGTAAATATTTACAAACAATACTTGATATTATTAGATTTTTTTTTACCTTTAATTAGAAGATTAATTTTAGTAATTTGTGTATTAGTCGGGGTTGCTTTTTTGACCTTAATAGAACGAAAGGTATTGGGTTATATTCAAATTCGAAAAGGGCCTAATAAAGTAGGGTTTATAGGAATTCCTCAGCCTTTTAGTGATGCCATTAAATTATTTACTAAAGAACAAACTTATCCTGTATTATCTAATTATGTTAGATATTATTTTTCTCCAATTTTTAGTTTATTTTTATCTTTATTAGTTTGATTAGTAATACCTTATTTTATAAATTTGTATTTTTTTAATTTAGGTTTATTATTTTTTTTATGTTGTACAAGTTTAGGGGTATATACTGTAATAATTGCTGGTTGATCATCAAATTCAAATTATGCTTTATTAGGGGGGTTACGAGCAGTAGCTCAAACAATTTCTTATGAAGTAAGATTAGCTTTACTTTTATTATCTTTTGTTTTTTTAATTAATAGTTACAAACTTTTAAATTTTATAGTTTATCAGGGAAATATTTGATTCATAGTAATTACTTTTCCTTTAGCTTTAGCTTGATTAGCTTCGTGTATAGCTGAAACTAATCGGACTCCTTTTGATTTTGCTGAAGGGGAATCAGAATTAGTGTCAGGATTTAATGTAGAATATAGAAGAGGAGGTTTTGCTTTAATTTTTTTAGCAGAATATGCAAGAATTTTATTTATAAGAATATTATTTAGTGTAATTTTTTTAGGATGTGATTTAATATCTTTAATATTTTTTATTAAATTAACATTTTTGTCTTTTGTATTTATTTGGGTTCGTGGGACTTTACCTCGGTTTCGATATGATAAATTAATATATTTAGCTTGAAAAAGTTTTTTACCCTTATCATTAAATTATTTAATTTTTTTTATGGGATTAAATATTTTAATTTGTTTATTTTAATGAAATTATTTTAGTAAAAGTTAATAGAAATTTATTATTCTATCTTATATTTTCAAAATATATGCTTATTCAAGCTCATTAACTAATCTAATAGATTATCTCAAATTTTAGATATTAAAGGATTAATTAAATAATAAGAAAAATATAAAACAGTTAAGATTTGTCCTGTTAGTACATAAGGTTCTTCTACAGGACGAGCTCCGATTCAAGTTAATAAAATAACAATAATTAATATTGATCAAAATATAATTTGATTTATTGGATAAAATTGAATTCCTTGGGATTTTCTTATGTGTGTAAAAGGTAAAATCATTAAAATTGCAATTGAAAGAACTAATGCAATTACTCCTCCAAATTTATTAGGAATAGATCGTAAGATTGCATAGGCAAATAAAAAATATCATTCAGGTTGAATATGAACTGGAGTAACTAAAGGGTTTGCTGGTGTAAAATTATCAGGATCTCCTAATAGATAAGGATCTAAAAGAGTTAATAAAGTTAAAAAAATTAGTAAAATAAAAAATCCAGTTAAGTCTTTAAATGTGTAATAAGGGTGAAATGGAATTTTATCTGAATTACTATTTAATCCTAAAGGGTTGTTAGATCCTGTTTGATGAAGAAATAATAAATGAATTATTGTAAAAGCTATAATAATAAAAGGTAATAAAAAATGAAAAGTAAAGAATCGAGTTAGAGTTGCATTATCAACTGCAAATCCTCCTCATAATCATTGTACTAAATCAGTTCCTAAATAAGGAACAGCAGATAATAAATTAGTAATTACAGTAGCTCCTCAAAAAGATATTTGTCCTCAAGGTAGGACATATCCTATAAAAGCTGTTCCTATAGTTAAAAATAGTAAAATTATTCCTATTATTCAAGTAGGAACAAATAAAAATGAATTATAATATATTCCTCGTCCTACATGAAGGTATAAACAAATAAAGAAAAATGAGGCTCCATTTGCATGTAAAGTTCGAAGTAATCAACCATAATTTACATCTCGACAAATATGAGTTACTCTATTAAAAGCTAAATCAATATGGGCCGTATAATGTATAGCTAAAAATAATCCAGTTAAAACTTGAATAATTAAACATAATCCTAATAGAGACCCAAAATTTCATCAGGTTGAAATATTAGAAGGAGCAGGTAAATCTACTAATGCGTTATTAGCAATTTTAAATAAGGGATGATGTGATCGGATAGGTTTATTCATTAGTTTTTTTGACGTAAAGGACCGTAGAAAATATTTGTAATCTTTACAATTACAATTAAAGTTAAGAGTAAATAATTAATCAGTATTAGTGTAATTATTCTTGTAGGCTGGTTATATAATTTAGTTAAATTTAAAGAATTTTCATTTGTTTTTAATATAAAAGATTCTATAAAATTATTTATATCAAAATTAGAAAAGGAAGATAAAATTAAATTTTTATCTAAAATAATAATGATAAATATTATTAAAAATAATAAAGAAAAAAAGCAAGTAATTAATTTAAAAGATATAGAGAATATTTCATTTGAAGCTAAGCTTGTTATATAGATAAATAAAACAAGTATCCCTCCTAAAAATACTAAAAATAAAATATAAGAGAATCAGTAAGTATTAGAAATTAGTCCTATAGTTAAAGAAATAATTAAGGTTTGAATTAGTAAAATTAATCCTATGGCTAATGGGTGTTTTATTTGTGTAAAAATTAATCTAATAATTGAACTTATAATTAAAAGTGAAAATTGAAAAATATCAGGGAATAGTTTAAATAAAATATTAATTTTGGGGATTAACGATAAAGAAGTTTCTTTTTCTCTGAAGTCTTAAAAGATGATTCTTAATTTTGGTTTACAAGACCAATGTTTTATTTAAACTATTAAAACTAATGATAATCTTTGTTTATGTTTCTATTATTTTATTGATAAGAGGTATTTTTGTATTTTCTTCTAAACGTAAGCATTTATTAGTGACTTTGTTAAGTTTAGAATTTATTGTTTTAAGATTATTTATAATTTTATTTTTGTATTTAAATTATTATAATTATGAAACTTATTTTTCAATAGTGTTTTTAGTTTTTAGAGTTTGTGAGGGGGCATTAGGACTGTCAATTTTAGTTTCTATAATTCGAACTCATGGGAATGATTTTTTTCAGAGATTTAGTGTTTTACAATGTTAAAATTTTTAATAATAATAATTTTTATAATCCCTTTATGTTTTATAAAAAAAAATTATTGAGTTATTCAAAATTTTCTATTTGTAATTATTTTTATATTTATGGGTTATGGGTTTTATCAATCTTATTGAGGTAATTTAAGATATTTTATAGGATGTGATTTATTGTCATACGGTTTAATTTTATTGAGATTATGAATTTGTAGATTAATATATATGGCTAGAGAATCTGTTTATAAAAGTAATTTTTATAAAAATTATTTTAGACTTATAATTTTAATTTTATTAATTTTATTATATTTTACTTTTAGAAGAACTAATTTATTTATATTTTATTTATTTTTTGAAAGAAGTTTAATTCCTACTTTATTTTTAATTATTGGATGAGGATATCAGCCTGAACGTATTCAAGCAGGAGTTTATTTATTGTTTTATACTTTATTGGCTTCTTTACCTTTGTTAGTGGGAATTTTTTTTATTTATGAAGAAAGCAGAATTTTAAGATTATTTATGTTTAATAATTTAAATTACAATAATTTTTTAATATATTTGTGTATAATTATAGCTTTTTTAGTGAAAATACCTATATTTTTAGTTCATTTATGATTACCTAAGGCTCATGTTGAAGCTCCAGTATCTGGATCAATAATTTTAGCTGGGATTTTATTAAAGTTAGGGGGTTATGGTCTTTTACGTATTTTTAATTGTTTAATAATATTAGGAATAAAATTTAATTATATTTGAGTTAGAATTAGTTTAATTGGAGGAGTATTAGTAAGATTTATCTGTTTACGTCAAACTGATTTAAAATCTTTAATTGCTTATTCTTCAGTTGCTCATATAGGGATGGTATTGAGAGGGTTAATAACAATAAATTATTGAGGGTTTTGTGGTTCTTATACCTTAATAATTGCTCATGGGTTGTGTTCTTCTGGGTTATTTTGTTTAGCTAATATTTCTTATGAGCGTTTAGGAAGTCGAAGATTGTTTATTAATAAGGGGTTAATAAATTTTATACCTAGAATAGCTTTATGATGATTTTTGTTAAGATCTTCTAATATAGCAGCTCCTCCATCTTTAAATTTATTAGGAGAGATTAGATTATTAAATAGAGTTATTGCTTGATCTTGAATCTCAATAATTGCTTTAGCATTATTATCATTCTTTAGAGCTGCTTATACTTTATATATATTTTCTTTTAGTCAACACGGAAAAATTTATTCTGGGGTTTATTCATGTTCTATAGGATTTACTCGAGAATATTTATTATTATTTCTTCATTGATTTCCTTTAAATTTATTGATTTTAAAGAGAGAAAGTTGTATATTATGATTGTACTTGAATAGTTTAAAAAAAACGTTGATTTGTGGTGTCAAAGATATAAGTTAGTTATTTTAAGTCATGATAAAAATTTTATCAATTTGTTTGATTAGATTTCTATTTTTATTTATAATTAGAATATTTTGTTTTATTATAGGTGTTTATTTTTTAATAACAGATTTAGTTTATTTTATTGAGTGAGAATTATTAAGATTAAATTCTTCATCAATTGTAATAACTTTTTTATTTGATTGAATATCTTTATTATTTATAAGTTTTGTATTATTAATTTCATCATTAGTAATTTTTTATAGAAAAGAATATATAGATGGAGATTTAAATATTAATCGTTTTATTTTATTAGTTTTAATATTTGTATTATCAATAATGTTATTAATTATTAGCCCAAATTTAATTAGAATTTTATTAGGGTGAGATGGATTAGGTTTAGTTTCTTATTGTTTAGTTATTTATTATCAAAATGTTAAATCTTATAATGCCGGAATATTAACGGCATTATCTAATCGAATTGGAGATGTAATATTATTATTATCAATTGCTTGAATATTAAATTATGGAAGTTGAAATTATATTTTTTATTTAGAGTGTATAAAAAGAAGTTTTGATATAATATTAATTGGATGTTTAGTAATAGTAGCTGCTATAACTAAGAGAGCTCAAATTCCTTTTTCATCTTGATTACCTGCAGCTATAGCTGCTCCGACTCCTGTTTCTGCTTTAGTTCATTCTTCTACTTTAGTAACAGCAGGGGTTTATTTATTAATTCGTTTTAATATTTTACTGATAAATACTTATTTAGGAAAAATTTTATTGCTAATTTCAGGATTAACAATATTTATGGCAGGAATTGGGGCTAATTTTGAATTTGATTTAAAAAAAATTATTGCTTTATCAACTTTGAGACAATTAGGTTTAATAATAAGAGTTTTAGCTATAGGATATGCTAAATTAGCCTTTTTTCATTTATTAACTCACGCTTTATTTAAAGCATTATTATTTATATGTGCTGGGGCAATTATTCATAATATAAAAGATTATCAAGATATTCGAGCTATAGGAGGATTAGTTATTCATATGCCTTTAACTGTTAGATGTTTTAATATCGCAAATTTAGCTTTATGTGGAATACCTTTTTTAGCAGGATTTTATTCAAAAGATTTAATTTTAGAAATAGTTAGCTTATCTAATTTAAATATATTTAGTTTTATTATGTATTTTTTTAGAACTGGATTAACAGTATGTTATTCTTTACGATTGAGTTATTATTTAGTTAATGGGGATTTTAATAGAAGAAGTTTACATCCTTTAAATGATGAGGGCTGAGTAATAATTCGAGGAATATTGGGATTATTAGTAATAGTAATTTTTGGTGGAAGAATATTAAGTTGAATAATTTTTCCAGTCCCTAGAATAATTTGTTTACCTATATATTTAAAAACTTTAGCTTTAACTGTTAGTTTATTAGGAGGTTGATTTGGATATGAAATTTCTAAGTTTTCTTTAAATTGAACTTTAAAATCATTAAAGATATATTTTATTAGATTATTTTTAGGTTCAATATGGTTTATACCTATTTTATCTACTATAATAATTAATTATTATCCTTTAAAATTAGGACAGTTAATTATTAAAAGAGGGGATCAAGGTTGAAGAGAATATTTAGGAGGTCAAAATATTTATAAAAGTCTTCAATATAACTCTAAATTAAGACAGATTTTACAAAATAATGATTTAAAAGTTTATTTAATTAGTTTTGTCTTTTGAATTATTGTTTTAATTTTTATATTTATTTATTCAAATAGCTTATAAATAGAGCGTGACACTGAAGATGTCAAGGAGATTAATTAAATCTTTGAATATCTATAAAGATTAAAAATCTTATTTTTACAGTGAAAATGTAAAGTTTTAAATTAAACTATATAAATATAGAAATATTAATGGAATTAAACCACTAAAGAGAAAAGTTAGCAGCTTTTTCTTGAACTTCATATTTCCTTAATTGGAATTAATATTCAATTATATCATTAACAGTGATAAGCCTCTTTTTGGCTTCAATTAAAGAATAAGGATGTTAACATCTAAGATTAGGTCGAAACTAATTGCAATAAATCGCTTCACTATTCATACTAATAAATATTCATAAGACAGATTGATCAATCAATACTTTTTGAATGCAAATCAAATGTTATAGTTAACTACAGTCCTGTTAATTAGCTCATTCTAAAGCTCCTTGATTTCATTCGTGATATAATCCAATTAGTAAAATTAATAGAAAAAATAATCTTACAATTCTTCATATAATTAAATTTGAAGAAGTAAAAATTAAAATTATAGGTAAAAGAAGAGCAATTTCAACGTCAAAAATTAAAAAGATTACAGCAATTAAAAAAAAACGTAAAGAAAACGGTAATCGGGCAGATCTTTTTGGGTCAAAACCGCATTCAAATGGGGATCTTTTTTCTCGGTCAATAATTGATTTTTTTGATAAAATAGAAGCCAATAACATAACAATAAATGAGATTGTTAGAAGGATGATTGATATTGAAAAGATAATGATCATTATTTATACTAAATTAATTTAGACCTTTTGATTGGAAGTCAAATATACATTTTATACTATATAAATATCTACCTCATCAATAAATAGAGATATACAAAAATAATCATACTACATCTACAAAATGTCAATATCATGCTGCTGCTTCAAATCCAAAATGGTGGGCATTAGAAAAGTGATATTGAGAGTGGCGAATTAAACAAACTAATAAAAATGTTGTTCCAATAATGACATGAAGACCGTGAAATCCTGTTGCTATAAAAAATGTAGATCCATATACTGAATCTGAAATTGTGAAAGAAGCTTCAATATATTCATAACCTTGTAGAATTGAAAAATAAACTCCTAAAATAACGGTTAAAAGTAAACCTTGGAATCCTTGAGTGTGATTTTTTTCTATTAAGCCATGGTGAGCTCAAGTTACGGTAACTCCTGATGCTAATAAAATAGCTGTATTTAATAAAGGGATTTGAAAGGGATTAAAAGCATAAATTCCGACTGGAGGTCAAATAGCCCCTAATTCAATAGCAGGAGATAAACTTCTATGAAAAAAAGCTCAAAAGAATGAGATAAAAAAAAAAATTTCAGAAACAATAAATAAAATTATACCTCAACGAAGACCTAAAGTTACTGTTAAAGTATGTAATCCTTGAAAAGTACCTTCTCGAGAAATATCTCGTCATCATTGATATATAGTTAATGTTGTGATAATTAGTCCTAAGATTAAAAGGTTAGGATTAAATTGATGAAATCATTTTACTATTCCTGATACAATAGTTATAGCCCCTAAAGCTCCTGTTAAAGGTCAAGGGCTATAATCTACTAAGTGAAATGGGTGATTTGCATGTGTTGACATTAATTTACTTCTCTAGAATATAAAGTTCTTAAAACTGCAAATACATAAGATTGAATGATTGCAACAGCACATTCAAGAACTAATAAAGCAATTTGAGCAAAAATTAATAAAGATAAAATTGAATAAGATAATGAAGGTCCAGTATTCCCTAGTAAAGTTAACAATAAGTGACCAGCAATTATATTTGCTGCTAGTCGAACTGCTAATGTTCCTGGTCGAATTATATTTCTAATTGTTTCAATGCATACTATAAAAGGCATTAAAATAGAAGGAGTTCCTTGAGGGACTAAATGAGCAAATATATGTTGAGTGTGATTAATTCATCCATATACTATAAAACTTAATCATAAAGGTAAAGCTAAAGATAAAGTTAATGTTAAATGACTAGAACTTGTAAAAATATAAGGGAATAAACCTAAAAAATTATTAAATAAAATAATAGAAAATAAAGAAATAAATATAAAGGAACTTCCAACATGACCAGATGGTCCTAATAGAGTTTTAAATTCATTATGAAGAGTTAAAATAATGTTATTTCAAATTAAATGAAAACGAGAAGGCATAAATCAATAAATAGAAGGAATTATCAGTAAACCTAAAAAAGTTCTTAGTCAATTTAAAGATAAATTTAAAATATTTGTTGAGGGATCAAATACAGAAAATAGGTTAGTTATCATTTTCAATTTAATGATTTAAAAGAAATATTATTAATTTCTTTAGAATTAGGAAGTTTAGGGTTAAAAGAATAATAATTTATTACATTAAATAATAATAAAATAATAGAAAATATAATAAAAAGACTTAATCAATTAATTGGGGCTATTTGTGGAATTAAAGAATATTAGATTTAAACTAATAATTTTAGTTTGACATACTAATGTTAATTTAACTAATTCTTTTTCATTAGAAGTAGTTGCTATACTACTATAAAATGGTTTAAGAGACCAACACTTGCTTTCAGTCATCTAATGAAGCAGCTCTTATAGCTGAAATTCATTTAATAAAAATATTTGTAGGTACGCTTTCAATAACAATTGGTATAAAACTATGATTAGCCCCACAAATTTCTGAACATTGCCCAAAAAATAAACCTGGCCGATTAATTAAAAATCTAGTTTGATTCAATCGTCCAGGAGTTGCATCAACTTTAATTCCTAATGCTGGCACAGTTCATGAATGTAAAACATCTGCTGCTGATACTAATATACGAATTTGGGTATTAAGGGGAATAACTGTGTGATTGTCTACATCTAGTAAACGAAAACCGTCTAGTTCTAATTCATTTGAAGGAATTATGTAAGAATCAAATTCAAGTGAAATAAAATCTGAATATTCATAACTTCAATATCATTGATGTCCAATAGTTTTTAAAGTTAATGCGGGGTCCTTAATTTCATCTAATAAATATAATAATCGAAGAGAAGGTAAAGCAATAAAAATTAATGTAATAGCTGGAAGAATAGTTCAAATAACTTCGATTCCTTGTCTTTCAAGTAAATAGCGATTAGTATAATTATTGAAAAATAATGAACTTATTATATAACCGACTAAAATAGTAATTATAATTACGATTAATATAGTATGATCATGAAAAAAGGTTAATTGTTCTATAAGAGGGGAAGCTCTATTTTGCAATCCTAAATTACTTCAAGTTGACATTAGTTTCTAATAAAAGAAAAATCTTTATATATAGAGCTTAAATCTATTGCACTAATCTGCCATATTAGAAATTTAACAGAAGAGGTAATTCAGAATAACTATGTTCGGCAGGAGGTAAATTTTGATATCATTCAATAGAAGTAGATAAATTAGTTGGGTAAAGAATTAATCGATTAGTAACTATTCTTTCTCAGATAATAAATAAAAATATTAATACCCCAATGAAAGAAATAATACTTCCAATAGAAGAAATGATGTTTCAAGTTGTATAAGCATCTGGATAATCAGAATATCGACGAGGTATACCAGCTAAACCTAAAAAATGTTGAGGGAAAAATGTTATATTAACTCCAATAAATATAATTAAGAATTGAATTTTTAACCATTGAGGATTTATTGCTAATCCAGTAAATAAAGGGTATCAGTGAATAAAACCTGCTATAATAGCAAATACTGCTCCCATAGATAAAACATAATGAAAATGAGCAACTACATAATAAGTATCATGTAAAATAATATCTAGGGATGAATTAGCCAAGACTACTCCTGTTAATCCTCCAACTGTAAATAAAAATACAAATCCTAAAGCTCATAATAAAGAGGGGCTATATGTAAATTGAGCTCCGTGTAAAGTTGCTAATCATCTAAAAATTTTAATTCCTGTTGGAACAGCAATAATTATTGTTGCTGAAGTAAAGTAAGCTCGAGTATCTACGTCTATTCCTACTGTAAATATATGATGAGCTCAAACAACAAATCCTAATAAACCAATGGCTAGCATAGCATAAATTATTCCTAATGTACCAAAAGTTTCCTTTTTTCCAGACTCTTGTGAAATAATATGAGAAATTATTCCAAATCCTGGTAGAATTAAAATATAAACTTCTGGGTGTCCAAAAAATCAAAATAAATGTTGGTATAAAATTGGATCTCCTCCTCCAGCAGGGTCAAAGAAAGAAGTATTTAAATTTCGATCTGTAAGTAGTATCGTGATTGCTCCAGCTAAGACAGGCAAGGAAAGTAATAGTAATAAGGCTGTAATAGCTACTGATCACACAAATAAAGGTATTCGATCTAAGGTCATTCCTGTAGATCGTATATTAATTACTGTTGTAATAAAATTTACAGCTCCTAAAATTGAAGAGACTCCAGCTAAATGTAGAGAAAAAATTGCTAAATCTACTGAAGCTCCAGCATGTGCGATTGTTGAAGATAAGGGAGGATAAACGGTTCATCCGGTTCCAGCTCCGTTTTCGACTAATGAGCTAGTAAGTAAAAGAGTTAAAGATGGAGGGAGTAGTCAAAATCTTATGTTATTTATTCGAGGAAAGGCTATATCAGGGGCTCCTAATATTAAAGGAACTAATCAATTACCAAATCCACCAATTAAAATGGGTATTACTATAAAAAAAATCATTACAAAAGCATGAGCTGTAACAATAACATTATAAATTTGATCATCTCCAATTAGTGCTCCAGGTTGACCTAATTCAGCCCGGATTAATAATCTTAAAGATGTCCCTACTATTCCTGATCAAGCCCCAAAAATAAAATATAAAGTTCCAATGTCCTTATGATTAGTAGAAAAAAGTCATTTTCGCGAAAATGATAGAATGGCTGAATTTAGGCATTAGATTGTAAATCTAATTATGAAATAACTTTTCTTCTATCATAAGCTTTATAGTCAATTATGACGTTAGACTGCAATTCTAAAGGAGTATCAAATACTAAGGCTTAAAGAAATTTTCTTTATTTATAATTTTGAAGACTATTAGTTTAATTAACTTAAAGCCTTAAAATATATTGAAAATTAAAGTAATTAGGAATAAACCTGTGATCGAGAGAATTGAAGGAAACAAAATAAAATAATTTAATTTACGATTATTTATATTAAAAACTCAATTAGGTTCTGCATTAGCTAATATGAATGCTGAGTAAGTAATACGTAAATAAAAATATAAAGTGATTAAAGTTATAATAACAATTGATGTAACTAAAACTAATTGATTATTTTCAATTAAAATTTGAATAATTGCTCATTTTGGTATAAATCCTAAAAAAGGAGGTAAACCACCTAAAGATAAAAGAGATATAAATAAACAGAATTTTATAATTGGGGAATTTGTACTGGAAAAAGTTTGTTTCAAATGAAATATATTGTAATAATTTATTATTAAGATAATTCTAAAGGATAAAAAAACATATAAGGAAAAATAAATAATTAAAAAATTTTCTCTAATGATTATAGCTCCAAGCATTCATCCAATATGGTTAATTGAGGAATAAGCTATTAATTTTCGAAGAGAGGTTTGATTTAAACCTCCCAAAGACCCAATTATTACAGAAAAAATAATGACATAAGTAATAAAATCATTAATAAAACAATATGAAATTAACATTAAAGGAGCAATTTTTTGTCAAGTTATTAATGTAAAAGCATTCATTCATCTCAAACCTTCTATTACACCTGGGAATCAAAAGTGAAAAGGAGCTGCTCCTATTTTCAATAAAAGGGTTGAGTTTACTATTAAATTTATAATTGTATTACTTTCAGGGAAAGAAAAAATAATAAAATTTGTTATTGTTAATAGAACTACTGAAAATAGTAAAATTGATGAAGCTAAAGCTTGAGTAAGAAAATATTTTAAAGAAGCTTCTGTAGGTATTAAATTATTTCTGTTAGTCATTAAGGGAATAAATGATAACAGATTAATTTCTAAACCTATTCAGGCTCCTAGTCAAGAATTAGATGAAATTGTAATTAATGTCCCTCTAATTAAAGTAGTAATAAATAATGCTTTAGAAGGATTAAAAAACATTAAAAAGAAGAAGATTATAACTTCTATAATCAGGGTATGAACCTAAGAGCTTATTTAGCTTATCTTTTTATATTTTAGTGTAAGATGCACAAAAGTTTTTGATACTTTTAGGAATAGTTTGATTCTATTAAATATAATGAAGGTAAATTAATTTACATAATTTATTCTATCAAAATAACCCTTTAATCAGGCACTTCATT